CATTAAAGAATGAATCAAATCTCCCCAAGTAGGATTCGAACCTACGACCAGTCAGTTAACAGCCGACCGCTCTACCACTGAGCTACTGAGGAACAAGGGGAGATTCGACCTCCTAGAGTTCAACTCCCGCTCTCAACCCATGAACAATATGAGTCCGAAGCTTCTTTCGTAACTCCCGGAATTTCTTCGTAGTGACTCCGTTCCATGCCTCATTTCATAGGGAAGCCCAAAGTGGCTCTATTTCATTCTATTTCACTTCCTAGCACTTCCTATCATTTAATATCCATCCCTTTGGTCTTATTTACATAAGAGATGTCATTTATAGTCTATCTCTTTCTATATATGGAAAGTCAAGAAATTCTCATCGAAACATCGAGAAATTGTGCATATAGAAAACTCTAAAGAAAGAAAAAAAGGAGACCCATGCCATGATTTTCAAATCTTTTCTACCTTTTCTACTTAGTAGTCTAAGTTTCTCGATGAGGATAATTAATTCGGTCGTTGTGGTCGGACTCTATTATGGATTTCTGACCACATTCTCCATAGGTCCCTCTTAGATCTTCTTTCTCCAATCTTGGATTAGGGAAGAAGGAGATATTCGCGACTACTGGCGGTTTCATTATGGGGCAGCTCATGATCTTCATATCGATCTATTATCCACCTCTGCATCTATTCTTTCTTAGCTAAACGGGTGGAAGATCCATCCAATTTGGTTATATCATGGACTCGAAAAGCGGATCTGAATGTGACTGAAATGCACGATCTTCACAGGTATCACTTTTCACGATACCTAAAAGATGGAATAGCGATTTTCGAACCATTTCCTATACGAGAATGGTTTCCATTACTTTGAGAAATGGATTCTATATCAAACTATAGCTATTGCATTAAAGAAGAAAAGAAACTAATAGAAGTCGAAGACGCGGAATGGTAGTGAATAGAGAGAAAGATTCTTCTGATTTTCTTGTTCCTGAAAATATTCTATCTATCTCCTAGACGCCGTAGAGAATTGAGAATTTTCATGTCTTTCAATTCTCGTACTCGTAATTGGAAAGTTACGGAAGGAGGTCCATCATTTTGCAATGAAAACAACATAAAAAACTCTGGACAATTTCGAAATCAGGCCAAGCGTCTTAATACATATGCAAAAAAATTCATTATTGGCCCACCATTGATTAGAAGATTTAGCTTGTATGAATCGCTATTGGTTTGATACGAATAATGGCAGTCGTTTCAGTATGTTAAGGATACAGATGTATCCACAATTCATTTAGAGTTACTTAATAGCCTATTTCTTATACCATATCTCTATCCCGTGAAATTCTCGAGCCGAAAGATGGATGCATATGCTGTGTTTCATTTTGCTAAACGATATCAATTAAATGGTGTATCAATTCCATAAATTGGATATAGCAATAAATAAATCAGCAAAATTCTTTTATTTTAGATAGAAGAAATGTTTCTTCTATCTAAAATAAAAGAATGTACCCTTCTATCCAAATCCAATTTGCATCGATAAAATAAATCCAAATTCCAGTAGTGGATGAATAATTGCAAATTTTTGTGTGTACGAGATTAGAATAACTTCAAAATAACTGACATAATTTTTTATTTTTCCTGATCAGAAAAATACATGAAAAAGAAAGGAGGTAGAAAAATTTTGGGATTTATGGTTAAAGAAGAAAAAGAAGAAAACAGGGGTTCTGTTGAATTTCAAGTATTCAGTTTCACCAATAAGATACGGAGACTTGCTTCACATTTGGAATTACACAAAAAAGATTTTTCATCGGAAAGAGGTCTACGAAGACTTTTGGGAAAACGTCAACGTTTGCTGGCTTATTTGGCAAAGAAAAATAGAGTACGTTATAAGAAATTAATCAGTCAGTTGGATATTCGGGAGAAGTAATTTAATCGTTCGAATTTTTTTCTTATTTTATTAGTAGTCTTATAGTAGTCTTAGATTTTTCATTTTGATGAGCCTCGTTTTGAGGAATTCATGGAATAATCCATTTTCATGGAATAATGAATTAAGGAAGAAAGGATATGAGTCTACCGCTTACAAGAAAAGATCTCATGATAGTCAATATGGGCCCTCAGCACCCATCAATGCATGGTGTTCTTCGACTGATCGTTACTCTCGATGGTGAAGATGTTATTGATTGTGAACCCATATTAGGCTATTTACACAGAGGAATGGAAAAAATCGCGGAAAACCGAACTATTATACAATGAGGGAGATAGAAAAAGAGAGAGATGGTAGAAAAGGGGGAGAGATGGGGGAAGAAGATAGGAAGGGGAATAAGGGGGCTCTTTAGGCAGGAGACGGGGGAATTCCTTAAGTTAAGAAAGAAAAAAGAATAAGAACACGGATACATAACATAAAAAAAAGAATAAATAAGACGATATTCGCCCTCCCCCTACATATTTAATTTCTTCTCCTATACAAAAACCAGCAAGACCTACTCCATTGGTAATTCCATCAATGACACCCTTATCGAAAAACTGCGTTAGTTCAGTTAATCCTCTTATACCCAGGGTAAAGACCCTAGTATAGAAAATATCTATATAACCACGATTATATGACCAACTGTATATCTTTTTTTTTACTTGATCCGAAAAAAACTTTTTCGGACCCTCTTTTACAAGAGAATTTATTAAATCCAAATTCTGAAAAAAGGAATAAGCGGATCCATAGAAGATATATGCTATGGATAGACCAAACATAGCTAGACTTACAGAAGAAATTGCATTAGTGATAAATTCATATGAATTTATGGAAGAATTAGAACTTTCCTGGAAAAAGTTTATTGAGGGAGTTAACCACTTTGATAATATGGTTAACTCCGCTATTCCATTATCCATTACTCCATTATCAAAATGGATTCCTATGGATCCAATGAACAAAGTAAAAAGCAGTAATATAAAAAGAGGGAATAGCATAGTATTTCCCGTTTCATGAGGATAGACAAAAGTGTTTTTAGCCCCAAAGGAAGTACTAAAGGACCCTATCCTATTTCTTGTATTACCATGAATTTTGGATCTATTTTGTGAAAAAAAAGAAACTCCACTCTTCGTTGTTGATAAAATGAAATCTCTATTCACTCCTTTGGGTATCCTTTTTCCCCATAAGGATATTGAATACAACGAACCCTCTTTAGTGCTACTGTAATTTTGAAAATGAACACGCAGGTACCCATCAAAAGTAAGTAAATATATCCGAAACATATAAAACGCAGTTAATCCTGCAGTAAAAGAGGCTATTATTCCAAAAAAGGGTGAATACAACCAACTATTACTAAGGATTTCATCTTTGGACCAGAAGCAAGCAAGAGGTGGAATACCACAAAGAGAAAGCGTACCCCATAAAAAAGTAGTTCTTGTAATTGGAACGTATTTTCTTAAACCACCCATAAGAACCATATTCTGACTTTTATCTGGTGAATATCCAACAAGAGGTTCCATTGAATGAATAATGGATCCGGATCCCAAGAACAATAAAGCTTTCGAATAAGCATGAGTGATCAAATGGAATAAAGCAGCTTGATAAGAACCTATACCTAGAGCTAACATCATATAACCCAATTGAGACATTGTAGAATAGGCTAAGCTTCTTTTAATATCTCTCTGAGCAAGAGCTAAAGTAGCTCCTAAGAAGAGTGTTATTGTACCTACTAAAGAAATGAAACTCATTATTAAAGGTAGGGATATGAAAAGAGGAAGAAGTCGAGCTAGAAGAAAAATCCCCGCAGCAACCATAGTTGCTGCGTGTATAAGAGCCGAAATGGGAGTGGGTCCTTCCATAGCATCGGGTAACCATACGTGAAGAGGGAATTGTGCAGATTTCGCAACTGCACCAAGGAATAATAAAAAAGCACACAAAATAGTAAGTAAGGAATTAATCCCATTATTAGGAATCCAGTTATTAGCTATTTTGAACAAATCCCTAAACTCTAAACTACCTGTTATCCAAAAAAAACCTAAAATTCCTAATAACAGACCAAAATCCCCTACACGATTAGTTACAAAAGCTTTTTGACAAGCACTCGCTGCAATTGGCCGTGTAAACCAAAAGCCTATCAATAAATAGGAACACATTCCCACAAGTTCCCAAAAAAAATAAATTTGTATCAAATTGGAACTAGTAACCAATCCCAACATGGAAGTATTGAAAAAACTTATATAAACAAAAAATCTCAAATATCCTTCATCGTGAGACATATAATCGTCACTATAAATAAGAACGAGGATTCCTACAGTAGTAATTAGTATTAACATAATAGAAGTAAGCGGGTCGATCAAGTATCCAAATTCTAAGGAAAAATCATTATTGACGGTCCAAGACCATAGATATTGATAGATAGAACTTCCATTTATTTGTTGAATAGATAGGTGAACTGAGAATACCATAGCTATACTTAAGAGTAAAACACAAGGAAAAGCCCATATGCGACGAAGATTTTTTGTTGCTGTCGGAATAAGAATAAGTCCAAACCCCATTGACATAATAACTGGAAGTGGGAGAAGAGGGATTACCCATGCATATTGATATGTATGTTCCATAAGAAAAGAAATTGCAATTTTTACTTGAAATTTTTCTATAAAATAAAATTGTTTCCGATTCACCAAACCAATTCTTATCTCTTTCTGAAGGAATTCCAAAAAATAAGAATAAGACAAAATACTGGAATTCTTCATTTTTCCCAATTTCTCTCATTGAAATAATCAAAAATGAAGAATGGGTTTACTTGGTTAAATTCAAAAAGTTAATTAAATAACTTTGTTACCTAGTTATTACCTAAAGAAGGATATTTGTTAAAATACAAAAAAGGATTGAATCATTTTACTTTCTATTCATTTTTGTATTTCTTTCTATTAAAATGAAGATGAAGCAGCTCTCATGTTTCGTAACTGATTGATTGAATTCCAATGAAAACCTATGTTTATAGGAAATTATCGAATATTCCTTACTTCATATAGAACTGAAATCCTAATGACTAGAATTACCTAAGTTTTAGAATGTCTTATTTAAGAGACTAAGTATTTTTTTTGTTTTGATTGGAATTCCATTATGGAATACCATTCTGAACTTAATTAACTATTTGAATTTTCCCTTCCTTTTATCCCCCCATCTTATATGGGGGATAGGCCGTAGATCTATATATGGAGTATACTTAATATATAAATTGATTTAATTTAAATAGAAAACCTTTGTATATATTCTATATTATTAAAACAAAGTATAAAATATATATGAAAAATATGCTAAAAAATTCTTGTCTTATCCGCATTAGAGAAAATCAAGTAAAAAAGAATTCAGAATTTCAGTTCAGTATCTAAGTATAAATACTAAGAAAAAGTATAAATACTAAGAAAAAACAGAAAGAAGGATTGATTTGCGGCAATAGATGTCTTTCACATACAACTAGAAAAAAAGTAATCTCCTTTTTGAATGGCAGTTCCAAAAAAACGTACTTCGATGTCAAAAAAGCGTATTCGTAAAAATCTTTGGAAGAAAAAGACTTATTTTTCCATAGTACAATCTTATTCTTTAGCAAAATCAAGATCATTTTCCAGCGGTAGCGAGCATCCAAAACCAAAGGGTTTTTCTGGGCAACAAACAAACAAATAATCTGGTTTTGGAATAATCTGAATTGACCTATCCCAAAGAAATTCCAATTATTTAAAATGAATAATTCGGATTAATTAATGAATGTACTTTTATGTGTCGAATTCCTCGGTACAATATTCTTAGAACTAACCCCTCTGATATATAGAACAAAAGTTTTTGGTATACTGTGTCCTAAGTATTCTTTTCCTATCAACGAACTTTTCATAATAGAATCCTCATAATAAAATATGAGGATTCTATTATGAAAAGTAGAGTATTCTTGCAATAGGACTTACAACTTCTACCTATCTTATCAAAAATCCACAAAAAAATAGGTTTAGGCTTGGTAAATCATATTAATAAGAGCATAAAGGCTTTCATTCTAGAAATTTTGCTAAAATCCAAAATTCTTTGTATTTAATGATGAAATTATAGAAATTCTAATGGATAGATTGAAAGATTTTTTTTTATTTCAATGAGAAACTAATTAGAAAAAAATGAGTTCTATATTGCAACTGAGAAAAAACAGTTCCAACTCTTTCAAGCTTTGTTTCTATTGGGCAAAGCAAGAGTTTATTGTTAAAAAAATCCCCAATGATACTACCAAACGAAGTCCATTTTAATGAAGATTCTAATGTTCCTAAATTCTATGGACTCTCCCAATCTCGACGATTTGCGAGAAAATAACTATTATTCTTTTAACTTCCCTATTATTTAAAGTTAGCCGCCATGGTGAAATTGGTAGACACGCTGCTCTTAGGAAGCAGTGCTCAAGCATCTCGGTTCGAGTCCGAGTGGCGGCATTCTCGAAAAAGAATACAATAGATTAGAAAATGGATTCAATTCGAAATTTCCAATTTTGTAATGGGACCTTCTCCTTATGCTATTTGCAACTTTAGAACATATACTAACTCATATCTCTTTCTCAACCATTTCAATTGTGATTACAATTCATTTGATAACCTTATTAGTTCGTGAACTTGGGGGATTACGTGATTCGTCAGAAAAAGGAATGATAGCTACTTTTTTCTCTATAACAGGATTCTTAGTTTCTCGTTGGGCTTCTTCGGGACATTTTCCATTAAGTAATTTATATGAGTCATTGATCTTCCTTTCATGGGCTCTGTATATTCTTCATACGATTCCTAAGATACAGAACTCTAAAAATGATTTAAGCACAATAACTACGCCAAGTACTATTTTAACGCAAGGCTTTGCCACGTCGGGTCTTTTAACTGAAATGCATCAATCCACAATACTAGTACCTGCTCTACAATCTCAGTGGTTAATGATGCATGTCAGTATGATGTTACTAAGCTATGCAACTCTTTTGTGCGGATCCTTATTATCCGCCGCTCTTCTAATCATTAAATTTCGAAAGAATTTCAATTTCTTTTTAGAAAAGAAAAAAAATGTTTTAAATAAAACATTTTTCTTTAGTGAGTTTAGTGAGATTGAATATTTCTATGTAAAAAGAAGTGCTTTAAAAAACACCTCTTTTCCTTCATTTCCAAATTATTACAAATATCAATTAATTGAGCGTTTGGATTCTTGGAGTTATCGTGTCATTAGCCTAGGGTTTACCCTTTTAACCATAGGTATTCTTTGTGGAGCAGTATGGGCTAATGAGGCGTGGGGATCCTATTGGAATTGGGATCCTAAGGAAACTTGGGCATTTATTACTTGGACCATATTCGCAATTTATTTACATAGTAGAACAAATCCAAATTGGAAGGGTACGAATTCCGCACTTGTAGCTTCGATAGGATTTCTTATAATTTGGATCTGCTATTTTGGTATCAATCTATTAGGAATAGGTTTACATAGTTATGGTGCATTTACATTACCATCTAAATGATTACATAACATAAAACCTTCGTGAAATGAAAGTTTTTCCATTTTTGTTTGATTTGAGAACCCTTGAACGCCTTCTCAAAGGGTTCTCAAAAATTCGAGATAGATCTAATTAGACTTTTTTACTTTTTTCTGAATTATTTGGTTTTTCCACTATGGAATATAGAGCGGACTAGTAAAAAAAAATTATTTAGGATAATAATTGGATAAGAGAGCCTCTACCTTGTCAACCGATAGCGAGAGAACAAAATCTGGATAAATACCAATTCCTATTACTGGTAAAAAGATACAGATTAAAAGAAAGAGTTCTCGTGGTCCAGAATCCACCAAATTTGCGTTTGGAACATGAAATAGCTTGTATCCATAGAACATCTGGCGTAACATAGATAATAAAAAAATAGGAGTTAATATCATTCCAATTGCCATTACAAAAGTAATTAGCATTTTTGGTATTAACAGAAATTTTGGACTAGTAATTAGTCCAAAAAATACTACTAATTCTGCAACAAAACCGCTCATTCCTGGTAAGGCAAGAGAAGCCATTGAAAAGCTACTAAACATGGTAAAAATTTTCGGCATTGGGATAGATATCCCCCCCAGTTCTTCGAGATAAACAAGACGCATTCTATCACAAGCCGTTCCCGCCAAGAAAAAAAGTGTAGCACCAATAAATCCATGGGATAGTATTTGTAAAATAGCTCCATTGAGTCCAATGTTGGTTATGGAACCAATTCCTATAATTATGAAACCCATGTGAGATACGGAGGAGTAGGCTATTCTTTTTTTGAAATTTCGTTGACCAAGAGAAGTTGAAGCTGCATAGATTATTTGCATCGCTCCTATTATTACCAACCAGGGGGAAAATAGATAATGAGCATGAGGTAACAATTCCATATTGATCCGAATCAATCCGTATGCTCCCATCTTTAATAGGATTCCCGCTAAAAGCATACATGTACTGTAATGCGCTTCCCCATGGGTATCTGGTAACCACGTATGTAGGGGTATAATCGGCAATTTGACAGCATAAGCAATAAGGAAGCCAAAATAAAATAGTATTTCCAATGTTGCAGGGTATGATCGATTAATTAATCTTTCCAAATCTAATCTTGGTTCGTTGGAACCATATAAGCCCATACCTAGAACTCCGATTAAGAAAAAAATGGAACCGCCTGCAGTATACAAAATAAATTTTGTAGCTGAATACAGACGCCTCTTTCCCCCCCACATGGATAAAAGTAAGTAAACAGGAATTAATTCTAACTCCCACATGATAAAAAAAAGTAAAAGGTCTCGCGAAGAAAATAATCCTATTTGACCACTATACATTGCTAGCATCAGGAAATAGAATAATCGCGAATTCCGGGTAACTGGCCAAGCTGCTAAAGTAGCTAAAGTAGTGATAAATCCTGTCAATAAAATAGATCCTAATGAAAGTCCATCGATTCCCAATCTCCAGTGGAAATCAAAGACATCTATCCATTTAGAATCCTCCTTTAATTGGATTAAGGGATCCTCCAATTGGAAATGATAACAGAATGCATAAGTCATTAGAAGGAATTCTAATAAACAAATAGATATAGTATACCACCTAACGATTTTGTTTCCCCTATGAGGTAAAAAGAAAATTAATGAACCTGCAAATATCGGCAAAACAACAAGTATTGTTAACCAAGGAAAATAACTCATGATAAAGTGATAAAGAGAAGATACGTTTTGACCAGAAAAGCCCGTGCTCGAAATAAGCGAGCACAGGCTTCCTCGGTAAAGAGGAATCAGACGATTCAAGTGGAGTTTTTTGTAACGTATCAATAAGATAGAGCCATGCTGCGGGTTGTTTCAGGCCCTAAATAAACGCGGACACTTAAAAAATCTGTTGGGCAGGCAGATTCACATCTCTTACAACCCACACAATCTTCGGTTCTCGGCGCGGAAGCAATTTGCTTGGCTTTACACCCATCCCAGGGTATCATTTCTAATACATCTGTTGGACAAGCTCGTACACATTGAGTGCATCCTATACATGTATCATAAATTTTTACGGAATGTGACATTGGATCTATAAATTTTCCTTTTCAACATAAAAATTTTCGATCTGGTAAAAATGAAATTAGTACTATATGAGTCATATGTATTGTAGACACCAGACGAAGCAATGGTTTATCCAAACTTCAACAAATAAATAAATAAAAAATAAATAAATAAAATAATGCAATATATTTCTTAATCCGTTTGTGAGAAAGCGTGAAAAGAGCCAAGAGACTTGAATTTTTGGCTTCAACAATCATAATTATACGAATTGTACATACGAATTCGAATTAGCCAATTTATTGGCTATCGTCTTTTCAATATAAATTATTGCAATATTCAAATTGCAATATCAATGAATTGCAAAAATTCAATAAGTAAAAAAGAATACTATGTAATAACCTAATCAAAAAATAGATATTATAAAATAATAAAATAATAAGAAAATAGAAGAAAATAGTATTAGATTTCTATTCATCTTAATATTTGATATTATTATTATATGTGCGCCTTTGTTTAGAGGATTTTATGTCTAATTATTCAAAAAATTAGATTGATTGATACGAGTTGATTTCTTGTTACGATGGATGGAAGAAAGAATGGATAGTCCAATAGCTGCTTCAGCAGCCGCAAGGGCTATAACAAAAATTGCGAAAATGTCTCCTTTTAATTGGCGACTATCAAATAGATCAGAAAATGTTACGAGATTTAGATTAATTGAATTCAGTATAAGTTCAAGACATATTAGAGCTCTAACCATGTTTCGGCTTGTGATCAATCCATAGATACCAATCGAAAATAAATAGACACTAAAAAAAAGTACATGCTCAAACATCATTAACTAACTCCTTATCAATCTCGATTCATTTCAATATGAGGACAAGAATTGAACCGATTCCATTAATTAGAATAGAACAGTTACACAACAAAAGAGAAAAGAAGGTATTTGTTGGCAGTAGATGGGTTTTACTAAATCAAAATTGTGATTCTTTAGTTATTTATTTTAGATTTGAAATTCTAAGAATTTTGACTAATTCTAAGTATTTCTTATTGCCGAGCCATAGTAATTGCACCTATTAAAGAAACTAGAAGAATTATGGAAATGAGTTCAAACGGAAGATAAAAATCAGTTGCTAAATGAATCCCAATTTGTTGAACGTTATTTATGAGACCCTGTTCTACTATTTGGTTTGATCTTGTAGTCCAAAGAATTCCATACCATGACGTATCTGGGATAGTAGTCATTAGTGAAAAAAGAATAGTTATACAAACGAGTGAAGTGAACCCATCTCCAATAGTCCAATAATTCTTATTTTTAGACCATTCTGAGCCATTTACGAACATTACGGCAAATATGATCAAAACATTTATAGCTCCCACATAAATAAGAAGTTGTGCGACAGCTACAAAGTAGGAATTCAATAAAATATAGAATAAGGATATACAAACAAGAACTAATCCCAGCGAAAAGGCAGAATAAATTGGGTTGGTAAGTAATACTACTCCTAGACCTCCTAGTAGAAGAACAAATCCCCCAAATAGCACAAGAATCTCATGTATTGGTCCAGGTAAATCCATTATGGATAAGAAGAAATTAATAGTATAAAATTTTTCATGAACTGACTAAAACTAAAAGATTCAAGGAAGGAAAAAGGGATTAGGATATTTTTTTGTATATAAGTTGTATAGTTAGAAATGACATCACGAAAATCTACTCTCATTTTAAATCAGGAATAATTTGCAATAAGCAGTAGTTATTCGTTTTTCTTTATAGTTAATAAAAAACTATTGGATTTTTCTAACAAAAAAGATAAATCCTAGTAACTAATAATTAGTAACCGTTCTTGAATTCCAAGATTTTTCTTCGTCTATTTTACTTTGAGTCGAATTCCTAATTGTTTGAATTGTGTAATCTCCCATTATGGAGATTGGTAACCGACTCAAAGCAATTTGATTGTAATTCAATTCATGACGATCATAAGTAGAAAGTTCATATTCTTCAGTCATTGATAAACAGCTTGTCGGACAGTACTCAACACAATTACCACAAAATATACAAACTCCGAAATCAATACTATAATTAAGCAATTGTTTCCTTTTAATATCCTTTTCAAATCTCCAATCCACAAGGGGTAGATCTATCGGGCATACGCGAACACATACTTCACAAGCAATACATTTATCAAATTCAAAGTGGATTCGCCCCCGGAAACGCTCCGATGTAATTGATTTTTCATAAGGGTAGTGAATCGTTATAGGTAAACGATTTGTGTGGGATAAGGTAATTATGAAACTTTGACCAATGTACCTTGCAGCGCGTATTGTTTGTTGACCATAACTCATGAACCCAGTTACCATAGGGAACATATTCTAAATATCTATGAAAAAGATATGTTTCTTTCTCTTGTTTGAGAGAACTTTTGTGTTGAAAATATTCTTACTGTTATTGTATTATCTTATTTATAGTGAAACAAGTTGGGAAGAAGTTGTTAATAAGAGATTGCCCAGGGAAATAGGTAAAAGAAATTTCCATCCAAGATTTAATAACTGATCCATTCTCATCCTGGGTAAAGTCCATCTTATTGTGATAGAAATGAAGAGAAATAAATAAGCTTTAGTTAATGTAATAAAGATACCCATTGTCATTTCCAAAATTCCAACCATTTTATTCATTTGGAAAAATTCAAAAAAGGATATATAGGGAATAGAGAAATTCCACCCGCCTAAGTAGAGAACTGTTACAAATAAAGAGGAAACTAATAAATTTAGGTAAGAAACAAGATAAAATAAACCATATTTGATACCGGAATATTCGGTTTGATAACCTGCTACTAATTCTTCCTCTGCTTCTGGTAAATCAAAGGGTAATCTTTCACATTCTGCCAAAGAAGAAATTAGAAAAACCAGAAAACCTATAGGCTGACGCCAAAGATTCCATCCAAAAAAACCATATTTTGACTGTGCTTCAACTATATCAACTGTACTTGAACTGTTAGATAATCATAGTCGATGATAACATCACAGTTCCCACCGCTATTCCAAAACCGTACATGAAACCTTAGCTTCATACGGCTTCTCTATGATCAGAAAAAAGGAAAGGGTTGTTTCGTTTCGGTATTATCCCCCTGGGCATAGATAGAATTAGGTAAGATAAAATCGATTGGAAAGTCCTAAATTAGACCAAAGGAATTCCGTCTGCTAGAATAAGAAAAAGCGCTTCCGAATTGATCTCGTCCTTTATAATATAATGAAAATTTTTCTTTGTTCAGTAATAACTTAATCTTGGAATAAAACACTCGTTATAGCAATTAATAAATGAAAAGAATTAGGCATTAATTCATGAGGAATTCTGTATTAATATGAATAGAGGAAGGAAAAAATAAATAAATATCTTTTTTTTGTATTGCATTCCATATCTTTTGTCCTATTCTTCTTTCCCCGGGGAAGGGTACTTAAAAAGAAAAAAGGAATAAAGGATTAATTCGTTCTTGATAGCCATTTCTTTAACAAGTGAAAGGGAACATACTCTGGATCGGAATCCGAAGAAAGTACTACTTGATCATTTCCACCAATTTCAAGTCCTTATTATGATTCCTTTTATGAGGAAAAATCTCTAATGTCTTAGATTCCCTCATTACTAATCCTTTATGTACTTTAGTGTTCCTAACCCCTCACTAATTTTTGATGGATTCCCCTTATGATTATAAGTTATAGTAATAACTCGGAATATTCTAGTAATGGAATTCCATATCGCGAATCCTTTATTCTTGCCCGCTTCAAGATATGATGACTAATCAAAAAATCTCAACCTTGGGGTAAAGAGTTTACACTACTTATGTTTACTTCAACTTTTTTCTTGTACGTAGGAAATGAGATTTTTTCTTTTTACTACAAATTAATAAGTTGTTTTGTTTCACTCATATAGCTATCTAGTTTAACTTACCAACCCGAGAATAAGAAAAGGAAGATAAATATTCAATGGATTTTGGAGGAAAAAGATCCTATTTTAACGAATCACACGTAGAGATATTGCTAGCACACAAAAAGTTAATGGTATTTCATAACTAATAGATTGAGCAGCAGCTCGTAGACCGCCTGAAAAAGAATATTTATTATTTGAGCTATATCCTGCCATAAGAAGACCAATAGGAGCAATACTTGAAATGGCAATCCATAAAAAAACACCAATACTAAGATCGGCTAAAACAAAACGATATCCCAAAGGGATAACTAAAAAACTTAATAAAATTGATATGACTGCTATAGAAGGTCCAATGCTAAATAAAGGAATATCTCCTCGGGATGGCAGGATATCCTCCTTAAAAAGTAGCTTAGTTCCATCGGCTATAGCTTGAAGCAGTCCCAGGGGGCCAGCATATTCAGGACCAATACGTTGTTGTATCGATGCGGATATTTCTCTTTCTAACCACACAATTACGAGTACTTCTATTGTGATTCCCAGTAGGAGGGTCAAAATGGGTAGAATCCATATCAGTCCATAGACTTCTTTTAATAATTCCGATTTCGAAAAAGAATTGATAGTTTCTATCTCTACCCTATCTATTATCATTTCAACGATCAACTTCCCCCATAATGATATCTATACTACCTAATATCGTCATGATATCAGCCAATTTCATTTTTTTAACTAGTTGAGGAAGAATTTGCAAATTAATAAAACCGGGTGGACGAATTTTCCATCTCCAGGGGAAAAGACTATCATCTCCTACCAGATAAATTCCTAATTCACCTTTTGGAGCTTCCACTCTTACATAAAGCTCTTGCTTTGACAATTCAAAATTGGGCGAAGGTTTTTTACCAAGAAATCGATATTCAAAATCATTCCATTCGGAATTCTTTGTTTTCTTAAAGCGTCGGACTTCTAAATTCTCATAAGGGCCTCCAGGAATTTTCTCTACAGCCTGTTGAATAATTTTGATGGATTCCCTCATTTCACCCATTCGTACTAAATAGCGAGCTAATGAATCCCCTTCTTTTTGCCATTGGACTTTCCAATCGAATTGGTTGTAAGACTCATAAGGATCAACTTTACGAAGATCCCATTGTATTCCAGAAGCTCGTAACATCGGTCCCGATAAGCCCCAATTTACTGCTTCTTCTCCGCTAATAAAACCGACTCCTTCAACTCGTTCTAAAAAAACGGGATTCCGTGTAATAAGTTGTTGATATTCAACAACTCCTCGTAAAAAATAATCACAGAAATCTAAACATTTATCGACCCATCCATAAGGTAGATCGGCGGCTACCCCTCCGATGCGAAAGTAATTATGCATCATTCGCATACCTGTAGCAGCTTCAAATAGATCATATATCAATTCTCTCTCTCTAAAAATATAGAAAAAAGGGGTCTGTGCGCCTAGATCCGCCATAAAAGGTCCAAGCCATAACAAGTGAGAAGCTATACGGCTCAACTCTAACATAATTACCCTAATATAGCTGGCTCTTTGGGGTATTTGAATATTCTCCAAGAATTCTGGTGCATTTACCGT